TCTGATCTTTCAAACCACTTTATTCCTTTGTTTCTTATGATGTTTTTGAACAACGGAATTGAATCTATTTCTATTGATTGATTTATAGGCTCTGTCGTTCCTCCATAATATAATATTAACTCTTACGAGAAGCAACAAGAAGGAATCAATCGATTTTCTGGATAATTATATGGATTTAAACGGATGAGACATCCTGCAAATCATTTCCATACTAAACTAATAGAACCTTACTCTATAAAAAAAAAGATAAAATAAAAAAGGCGATGAAATAAAAAGAATTGGGGTATGCGTAAAAATCAAATCTCATCCGCTTCTCAATAAAAAGAGTTAAAGTCAATTTTTTTGTTTGAATAATTTTTCTTTTTCTTTTATAAATAAGTTCTATTCTACGTTGAAGTTAATTGAATAATAGAAAAAGTTCCGTTTGCTCGATGAATTACCCCCCCTAACCCTTTTTGTTTGTCTACTACTTCTTATGAATCTAAACAAAGGAATTCCGATAGACCCGGAAACGAAGAAATAGTAATCTTTGGCGAACAAGAGAAAAATCATTATTATTTCGATACAAGACGACACAAGAAAGGGTACAAAGTCCTTTTTCTTGTGTCGAATAGAAGATTAGTAAGACTTATAATCCAATACCGTTCCTTTCATTTATCCCGTCCTTGCCCTGTCTCCTCTTCCTTTGTTTTTGTATGCCTATTGTCTAGTGCTAGGAATGGGATACAAGTAAAGAATTCCATACATCCCGAAAAAATAGTATAAACAAAGCAAGCAAAGGGATTTACAGAATTTTTTGATCATATATATTTAATTGTATTGATCGACAAGAATTCCGCGTTTTTTACCAACTTGATGGTAAGGAATCTCTGGATCTAGAAATTCATTTCGTATAATTGAACCTTTTCAAACTGTTTCTTTTTAAGAACCAAAAAAATTTGTGCCAAAATAACGGATGCCAAGAAGAACAAAAGGCCTTGGGCGCGTAATGGATCTTGAAGCACTGTTTCGGCATCTCCCTGACCAAATCCCCCTACATTAGGATTGCTTGTTAATGGTTGATCAAGCTTGATGGATTCACCCTCTGAAACAAGAAGTTCTGGTCCTGGAGGTATAATATCAACCACTTGGTGTCCATCCGATGCATCAACGATGATTATTTCATATCCTCCTTTTTCTTTGCGTACTATTCTGCTTACTATACCCGCGGATGTAGCATTATAGACTGTATTGTTACTCTTGCTCCCATCAGGATAAATCTGACCCCTTCCCCTATTCCCACCTACATATATGGGATATTTTAAGAAGTGAACGTCTTTCTTCGTAGCAGGGTCGGGGGAAAGAATGGGAAAGACGATTTCACTATATTTCTGACCTGGAACAGGACCTATTACAAGAATATTTCTTTTATTAGGACGATAACTTTGAAAAGACAGATTTCCTATCTTTTCTTTCACCTCGGGGGAAATACGATCGGGGGGGGCTAATTCGAATCCCTCGGGTAAAATAAGAACAGCCCCTACATTCAAAGCCCCTTTTTTACCATTAGCAAGAACTTGTTTCAGTTGCATATCATAAGGAATTCGAACAACTGCTTCAAATACAGTATCAGGAAGTACAGCTTGCGGAACTTCAATATCCACAGGCTTATTAGCTAAATGGCAATTGGCGCATACAATTCGCCCAGTTGCTTCTCGTGGATTTTCATAACCTTTCTGCGCAAAAATGGGATACGCATTTGAAATAGATGTTCGAGTTATTACATATATCATGATCGATACAGAAATAGATCGAGTGATCTGTTCCTTTACCCAAGAAAAAGAAAAAGTATTTCTATTTTGCATGATCCAATCATTCATCCAGGAATTTCTACAATAAATTAGATAGGTAGCTAGTATAGTTCCCTATCCACGAGTCTGCCATTGTACTGAAATAATTCTATTGAAATAGGACAAATACCTTGAAGAGGTAGAAGTATAAAGAAAGAATAAGTCAAATGGAAAATGCTTTCTTTATGCGCGAAGAAAAATTTTGATTGATATCAGACGATCAAATAAGTTCTTCATTCATTCATTGAATGATAAATGACTACAAGCGAAGGAGATACGCGATTTAAAAAACGGAAGATCCAATATTTTACAATTGTATCTAGAATAACTGGAAAAGTGGAAACAAGACCAGATATAATTTGGTCGTTATGAGCCAATCCAAAATCATTGTAGATCGAACCAATCATTAGTTCCCAACCATGGGTCGAGTGAAATCCAATCCATAAATCAGTAACTAAAAGAATCGAAAAAGCTTTTATTGTGTCATTTAAGTTATAGAAGAATTCCTGAACCCAAGAATTCAGAATGACAAGTTCTTCATTACCCAGAATAAAATAACCGCTTAAAATAGCGAAACATATTATATTTGTCGAAAAATGCAAAATGATATGGAGATTATATTCATTGTGTGTTTTGACCAATTGTATCGTTTCCTTGTGTATTCCTATACGAAGCTTTTGTATATTTTGTATATGTGTCTCTGGGTATTCTTTTATCATTTCATCCAACAAGAATAGTTCTTCTAATTCTAGGAATTTTTCTAGAACATTTTTCTCTTGAATATCATTCAAAAAAGTTTCGGATTGCCTAGTATTCCACCAATTAATAATCCAAGGTTCGAGACTTTTTTGAAATGAGAGAGAGACCCACCAGGGCAAAAATACTATAGATGCAAGATATGGGAGGGAAATCAATGCTTTCTTTTTTTTCATTTTTTTTTATCTGTGAATTGTTAATGAACTGCTTCATTTGTCAACTCTATCTGATCTGATGTTTCTCTAAAGCACAATTTCTATAACAAGGTATGGAACCTATGGATCTATTCCCATTTTTGTATAATAATTGACTCCTTAGATCCAGAAGGAATTAAGGAATATAAAAATAAAATAAGGGTCCTTTTCGGATGAAAAAAAATGAGAAATAAATAGATAGAGAAGTATATATATATAATATATAAAAAGTAAATAAATTAAGTAATAAATTAAGTAAATAGGATTTCCGGGTATCTCAATTGGGAAAATTCGAACGAATTTCATCTTCATTTATTCCTTTCAATAAATACTCGAAAAACCCTCCCGGATCAATTCCATTAATTATTTCGAAATGTTGCACCGTCTAACCACAGCACAGGAATACGGTATCAGTTCCAAATCTGAGGCTTAACCTAAAAGTATGAATTATGTATTACGAAATACATATTCGGATATTTGATGAATTCATACTTAATTAGACTTATTAGACTTTTTACTAGTATAAAAGAATTGAGTTGGGCCCTATACGCATACAAAGGGGTTTTGGTATAGAAAAAATGTATTCTTATTATAGTTTATTATATTTATTATAGTTGGAATAGTTGTAGTTGTTCCATATACGTTCCCCTGCTTTTGTTTTATTCTAGCGGGTTGTTGTGTCAACGGAACGAGGAAATGGAATCTAACATGTTTTTCTCGAATGAACAGTCTGAGGAAACTTCAATTGTATTAAAAAAAAAGGAAATTAGCAAGTTCCTTTTATTATGTGGAGAAAACATTCATTCTTCGTTCGGTTCATTTCAAAATACTTCAATTGGTACGCGCAAGAAATAGGCCAATTCAGCAGCTTTTTGCTCAATTTCTCGCGGAGTCAAATTCTCATCAGTACGAGTCAAGGGAATGTTTCCTTGGCCTCTGATTTCCATATAAAGAATACGACGAGGAAAAAGACCCTCTTTAACCTCCATTCTGATTGATTGGATATCTTTCATAAAGAAGCGAAGGAGGATGCGACGATTTTTTCCAGGGAATCCCCAACGAAAAATACACATTATTCCTTCTTTTCTATCGAATCGGTCATAACCACTACCTACATTCCATGAAATTGTGCACCACAAATATGAACTAATGAATAGACCCGCGATCCCATAGAAAGACATCACGATTCCTTGTGGAAAAAAAATGATTTGCTGAGATGGAAATCCAGGTATCAGATTCCTACCAAGATAACTAGAGGTTCCAACCACTAAGAATCCTAGTGAACCTAAAAAAAGGATACAGGCCCAGCAAAAATTACTTGCTTTTCGAGACCCTGTTATAAGTTCTATCCATATATGTTCTGATCGCCAGTTCATACTATACTAGATCCAGTTGCATTCGATTGGAATTGAGAAAAAATTTGACTTTACTTTTCATGATGCCGAAGTAACTTTCATCAACTAGCACTAGTCTGATATGAACCATTAGGAATAATTGGTTAGATACATATACTTTCTATTATAAAAATATTCGCCAATCATTTTTAAACAGGTATACCCGCATATCATATACATACATTTATGCGGATATCATGTATCCGCATGCATAACAGTTCTTTCGTTTGTGTTCGGAAAAAGACACATATTGTCCCATATTACACTAAACAAATATCTGTATTATGATTCAGTGTTGAAATAAATTGATGAAATTTTGTCCCATCGGATCTAGACAATCTTATTTTTTTGGACATGAAGAAATAAAGAAGCCATTGCAATCGCAGGAAATACTAGGCCCACTAAAGGGACAAAAATAGAGGGTAAGTTAAGATCTGTCATAGAATGGGTACCTCAATTTAATATTTGTACCTATTATAAAGATATCTTATGATAAGTATCTCTATTACTTAGAAACTATTCTAAATAATATTAATATTTAAGTAGTTAATAAGTGCAAGGAATGAGAACTAAATGAAGTGTACCTATTCATCTTTTTAGATGAATATATATGAGAATCCGCTTTAAGTTTAAGAAATTTTATTATTTCCTCATCCTTTTCTTTTATTCTTTCTATCTTTCTAATATAATAAAAGAAAAGGTTTTTTATTAAAATTAACAAGTTTTTTATAAGTTCGCGACTCTAACTAAACTAATTCAATCCAACAAACAAAGATTCCTAGTAAAAAAGTAAAAAATGGGAGTTCTTGGTAGACATAGAAATCACT